ATCCCACCGAATCGAATTTGGTCCATGAATCTAAGAAATAGTGAGAATTCTTGATCTCTCTCAATTCGAAGATCCAGGATTTGAATTGATGTCCTCTCATTGATTCCTCCTAAGGAATCCAATTCAATTGGAATTGGGTCATTCACAATGTACAATGACCCCCGCGAAGCATCCATGGCTGAATGGTTAAAGCGCCCAACTCATAATTGGCGAATTCGTAGGTTCAATTCCTGCTGGATGCAGGCCAACGGGAATATTCAATAAGTCTATTGGAATTGGCTCTGTATCAATGGAATCTCATCATCCATACATAACGAATTGGTATGGTATATTCATACCAACCATAACATATGAAGAGTAAGAACTAGAATTCTTATCGATACTGGAACTCGTGGGGAAGAAAGTGGATTTATGGATGGAATCAAATATGCAGTCTTTACAGAAAAGAGTATTCGGTTATTGGGGAACAATCAATATACTTCTAATGTCGAATCAGGATCAACTAGGACAGAAATAAAGCATTGGGTCGAACTCTTCTTTGGCGTCAAAGTAATAGCTATAAATAGTCATCGACTCCCGGGAAAGGGTAGAAGAATGGGACCTATTATGGGAAATGCATTACAGACGTATGATCATTACGCTTCAACCGGGTTATTCTATTCTACCTCTTATAGAGAAAAGAACTTCAGTCAAAAAAAAAAGGGAGTAATCGGCCGTGACCCGTTCACTAAAAAAAAATCCTTTTGTAGATAATCATTTATTGGAAAAAATGGAGAAGCTCAACATGAGAGAGGAAAAAGAGATAATAGGAACTTGGTCCCGGGCATCTACCATTATACCCACAATGATCGGCAATACAATTGCCGTTCATAATGGAAAGGCACATATACCTATTTATATAACAGATCGTATGGTGGGTCACAAATTGGGAGAATTCGCACCTACTCTGACTTTCCGGGGACATGCGAGAAACGATACTAGATCTCTCCTTTAATAAAATTAAAAAAAAAAATGAAAGTAGGTGCTCGTCGTTCATTGGTGGGAGGTGAACCTTATGTCAAAGTGGAGAAAGTGGAAGAAGACCTTGAAAAAGCAGAAGATGAAGAGGAGCTCGAGCACACAAGTACAGGCTTTAGCTCAACATGTATCTATGTCTGCTCACAAAGCACGAAGAGTCATTGATCAGATTCGTGGACATTCCTATGAGAAAACACTTATGTTACTGGAACTCATGCCTTATCGAGCATTTTATCCCATTTTTAAACTGGTTTATTCTGCAGCAGCAAATGCTAGTCACAATAAAAGTTTCAACGAAGCTGATTCAGTCATTAGTAAAGCCGAAGTCCATGGGGGTACTATCGTGAAAAAGTTCAAACCCCGGGCTAGAGGACGTAGTTATCCAATAGAAAGACTCGCTTGTCATATAATTATTGTATTGAAGGATAGATCTAAAAAGAAAACGGATCAGGATATATTTTTAGAAACAAAAAATGTATGGAGAGATCCTATAATAGAAAGATATATAGAGAAAGAAAGAGAGAGAGAAAAAAAAGATGGGTCAAAAAATAAATCCACTTGGTTTCCGACTTGGGGAAACCCAAAGTCATCGTTCCCTTTGGTTCGCACAACCAAAAAGTTATTACATAGGTCTACAGGAAGATGAAAAAATACGGGATTGTATCAAGATATATTTACAAAAAAATATAAGAATATCCTCAAGTTTCGAAGGAATTGGAATTGCACATATAGAGATTCAAAAAAAAATGGATCTGATCCAGGTCATAATCTATATTGGATTCCAAAACTTGTTAATAGAAGGCCAAACACGAGGAATCAAAGAATTACAGATCAATGTACAAAAGGGGTTTCATTCTGTGAACCGGAGACTTAACATTGCTATTACAAGAGTTGCAAAACCTTATGGACAACCTAATATTCTTGCAGAATATATAGCTCTACAATTAAAGAATCGAGTTTCGTTTCGAAAGGCAATGAAAAAAGCTATTGAATTAACTGAAGAAGCAGACACAAAAGGAATTCAAGTGGAAATTGCAGGGCGTATCGACGGAAAAGAAATTGCACGTGTCGAATGGATCAGAGAAGGTAGGGTTCCCCTACAAACCATTCGAGCTAAAATTGATCATTGTTCCTATCCAGTTCAAACCGCCTATGGACTATTGGGCATCAAAATTTGGATATTTGTAGACGAGAAATAATGGTCCCTCCTTTGCTTGCCATTCTATTCCGCGATAGAACAAAAACTACAAACTATTCCTTTTCACTTCAATAAAAAAAAAAAATGAAAAATGAGCAATTCTAATTCTAAATTCTATAGGGTTGAATAAAAATTCGATTGACCATTTGGTAGAACTGCTATGCTTAGTGTGTGACTCGTTGGTTTTTTCTTTAGAGTTGGGATTCAAAAAAAAAAAAAACAGACCAGACCCTAACTAATAACTATAAGAACTAGTAACCAACTCATTGCTTTGTATTATCGAGATCCAAGGAACCAGTCACTATATGATGATATGATGTATCGATCATATAGTTGTAACAACTGAAATCTTTTTTTTTTCCATAAAGGAAAAGTCCATTTATGGCTTGGAAAGGAAAATAGAAGGATGTGGGTAAATGGAAGGGCGAGAGAAAGAGAGAAGGAGAATCTCCATGATATATGATTCCAATATGTATGGTCTATCAATCACATCATTATCATAAAAAGCAGTGTGATAAAGCATCAATACTGATTCGTCCATAATTAGTAATTAGATGAATAAGGTTCATAAGAAAAATACAAATAATAAAGAGCCTCGAGTCAATAGAGACTGAGGAGATTGGCTCGGGAACGAATTTCATTAGGAGCTCCATTGCATAGTTCAGGCCTAGCCATTAATGAAAAGCTATGGGAACGACGGAACCTGTGACTGCAGAAGATTCTATTAAAAACAAATCCTAATGATTCATTGGGTGGGATGGCGGAATCAACCAGGAACCAATTGATTTATTCTGATAGGTCATAGGTTCAACCTACAAATGAAGAAAGTAAGGAAAGAGTCAATATTCGCCCGCGAAGCCATTATTTTATTGGATTGCAATATTTTGACGGATTCGGTAAAGGTCAAGAATTCATTTTCAAAAGAAAGGCATTATCCCATATAAATAGAAATATACGTCTAGCTATATATACAAGATAATATACAAGATATACGGATTCCTGTGTGACAGATTAAATATCAATAAATCCGTGTATTATTCATTAAATAAATACATGTGCATCTGTAATATTATTGAATCGTTTCATTCGCGAGGAGCTGGATGAGAAGAAACTCTCATGTCCGGTTCTGCAGTAGAGATGGTATTGAGAAAAAACCATCAACTAGAACCCCAAAAGAACCAGATTCCGTAAACAACATAGAGGAAGAATGAAGGGAATATCTTATCGAGGCAATCATATTTGTTTCGGTAAATATGCTCTTCAGGCACTTGAACCCGCTTGGATCACATCTAGACAAATAGAAGCAGGACGACGGGCAATGACACGGTATGCGCGCCGCGGTGGAAAAATATGGGTACGTATATTTCCCGACAAACCCGTTACAGTAAGACCTACCGAAACACGCATGGGTTCGGGGAAAGGATCTCCCGAATATTGGGTATCTGTCGTTAAACCAGGTCGAATACTTTATGAAATGGGCGGAATATCAGAAACTGTAGCCAGAGCAGCTATTGAAATAGCTGCGTCCAAAATGCCTATACGAACTCAATTCATTATCGCGTGATAGGTATTTGAAGGGTATTTGTGATGAAAAATACAATCGCAGATTTTTTTATTTCTGGGAAGACAATATTTCTCTCTTTTTCCTTTGCCCTTTGCATTGAAAGAGCAGATTCAAAAAATGATATGATTCAACCTCAGACCCATTTGAATGTAGCAGACAACAGCGGGGCTCGAGAATTGATGTGTATTCGAATCATAGGAGCTAGTAATCAGCGATATGCTCATATTGGTGACGTTATTGTTGCTGTAATCAAAGAAGCAGTGCCCAATATGCCTCTCGAAAGATCAGAAGTGATCAGAGCTGTAATTGTGCGTACATGTAAAGAACTCAAACGTGACAACGGTATGATAATACGATATGATGACAATGCAGCAGTTGTCATTGATCAAGAAGGAAATCCAAAAGGAACTCGAGTTTTTGGAGCGATCGCTCGGGAATTGAGACAGTTGAGTTTCACTAAAATAGTCTCATTAGCTCCTGAAGTCTTATAAATATAGAAATACGAGTAGATGAGACCATAATAGAGTATGGAGTGTAATAAGGTATCTGAAATAGATCACGTTAGTAGATTGTGTCTCACGCATATACCTTTAATAATTCATAAATAAATAAGAAAAAAAAAAAAAAAGTGGAACATGTTGATTATATCAAAACTGTGAGGCACCAAGAATTCTAGTTCGTCATGGGTAGGGACACTATTGCCGATATAATAACTTCTATAAGAAATGCTAACATGGATAAAAAGGGAACGGTTCGAATAACATCTACTAATATCACCGAAAACATTGTTAAAATACTTCTACGAGAAGGGTTTATTGAAAACGTTAGGAAACATCGGGAAAACAACAAATATTTTTTGGTTTCAACCCTGCGACATAGAAGGAATAGGAAGGGAACATATCGAAATATTTTAAAGCGTATCAGTCGACCCGGTCTACGAATCTATTCCAACTATCAACGAATTCCTAGGATTTTAGGTGGAATGGGTATCGTAATTCTTTCTACTTCTCGAGGTATAATGACAGATCGAGAAGCTCGACTAGAAGGAATTGGGGGAGAAATTTTGTATTATATATGGTGATCCTTCTGGTATCCGAATTTGATCCGTAACTTGCTATTTGGAAAAAGAGAGGAAAGACGGATTGTCTACTATCACTCCTCCTCCATTAGTTGATACTTCAAGGGGGTTACCTGGAATGAAAGAACAAAAATTAATTCACGAAGGTTTAATTACTGAATCACTTCCCAATGGTATGTTCCGAGTTCGTTTAGATAATGAGGATCTAATTCTAGGTTATGTTTCGGGGAGGATCCGACGGAGTTTTATACGGATACTACCAGGAGATAGAGTCAAAATCGAAGTAAGTCGTTATGATTCAACTAGGGGACGTATAATTTATAGACTTCGCAACAAAGATTCGAATGATTAGGTGGCTTTTATTTGAATTTAAGCATTCCTTTCATGGGGATACAATTCGAGGTTCAAAATTTCAAGAGACTTATTTTCTTCCAAGGAGTATATTCGGCATTAAGGAATGACAAATATGAAAATAAGGGCCTCCATTCGTAAAATTTGTGAAAAATGTCGACTGATCCGTAGGCGGGGGCGAATTATAGTAATTTGTTCCAATCCGAGACATAAACAGAGACAGGGGTAATCTTTCTAAAAAGGGACTTTCTAAACGGCCCGATGTGCAAATCAAATAAAGGATCTGTTTTGACATGAAATGGATATATCCGTATATCTCTGACTCATATTTATGAGATGATAAAATATGACAAAACCTATACCAAGAATTGGTTCACGTAAGAATGGATGTAGAATACAAAAAGGAGTTATTCATGTTCAAGCGAGTTTCAACAATACCATTGTGACTGTTACAGATGTAATAGGTCGGGTGGTTTCTTGGTCCTCCGCGGGTACTTGTGGATTCAGAGGCACAAGAAGAGGGACACCATTTGCTGCTCAAACCGCAGCAGGAAATGCTATTCGTACAGTAGTGGATCAGGGCATGCAACGAGCAGAAGTCATGATAAAAGGTCCTGGTCTCGGAAGAGATGCAGCATTACGAGCCATTCGCAGAAGTGGTATACTATTAAGTTTCGTACGTGACGTAACCCCTATGCCACATAATGGATGTAGGCCCCCTAAAAAAAGACGTGTGTAGAAATAAGAATTGAATGGATTTCAAGAGAAATAAATGATTCAATGATCTGCAATAATATTAGTATGGTTCGAGAAGAAGTAGCAGTATCCACTCGGACACTACAGTGGAAGTGTGTTGAATCAAGAACAGACAGTAAGCGTCTTTATTATGGCCGTTTCGTTCTGTCCCCGCTTATGAAAGGTCAAGCAGATACGATAGGTATCGCGATGCGAAAGGCTTTACTTGGAGAAATAGAAGCAACATGTATCACACGTGCAAAATCTGATAAGGTACCACATGAATATTCTACTATAGTTGGTATTGAAGAATCAGTACATGAAATTTTAATGAATTTGAAAGAAATTGTATTGAGAAGTAATCTGTATGGAACTCGTGACGCATCCATTTGCGTCAGGGGTCCTAAAAACGTAACTGCTCAAGATATCATCTCACCACCTTCTGTGGAAATAGTCGATACTACACAGCATGTAGCTAGCCTGACGGAGCCAATTAATTTGTGTATTGAATTACAAATCGAAAGGGATTGCGGATATCGTATGAAATCCCCAAATAACTATCAAGATGGAAGTTATCCTATAGATGCTGTATCTATGCCTGTTCGAAATGCGAATCATAGTATTCATTCTTATGGGAGTGGGAATGAGAAACAAGAGATACTTTTTATTGAAATATGGACGAATGGAAGTTTAACTCCTAAAGAAGCACTTCACGAAGCTTCCCGTAATTTGATTGACTTATTTATTCCTTTTCTACATGCGGAGGAAGAGGACATTCATTTTAATTTAGAAGACAATCAAAACAGGTTTACTGTATCCCTTTTTACCTTTCATGATAGATTGGCTAATATAAGGAAAAACAAAAAAGGAATTGCATTGAAATGTATTTTTATTGACCAATCAGAATTGCCCCCCAGGACCTATAATTGTCTCAAAAGGTCCAATATACATACATTATTTGACCTTTTGAATAACAGTCAAGAAGATCTTATGAGAATTGAACATCTTCGCATAGAAGATGTAAAACAGATATTGGACATTCTACAGAAGCATTTTGCAATTGATTTACCTAAGAATAAGTTTTAAATCCATTGGGATTATTTCATCTTTTTAGAAAGAAAGAAAAGAAGAAAATGGGTTTTGAATCCTTAGCATCATCCGTATATCCAGAATGGATTGATAATGAAATTGAAGAGATGTATCTAGGGAGAATTCACTTTGAAGCGACTATTCCCTAGATACATACGCGTACTATTTCACGGTTAAATCAACTTAAAATTAAAAAAGTCCTAAAGTTAGAGATTTATCAATAGGTAATGTTGCTCCAATACCTAACCAAAGAGCTGTCGCGGTACCGATCAAAAAAACTGTTGTAGCTACTGGACGACGAAATGGATTCTGGAATTTATTAACATTCTCCAAAAAGGGTACTGTCAATAATCCCGTTGGTACTAAAACCATTAAGAGAACACCCAATAACTTATTGGGTACTGTACGGAGGATTTGAAATACAGGAAAGAAGTACCATTCGGGTAATATTTCCAAAGGAGTTGCAAA